TCATTTCTTTCACTACTTTCTCATTAGAACAATTCTAATGACTAATGATTGGATTGAATTCGTATGCTTAATTCTGATAAGAAATCAAATAGTGAAGGTCAAATGATTATTCATCGAATGTAATGTATTGTATTTTCATTAAATAGGGGGTAGGAAGACTCTATGGGAAAATGGCGGTTCAATTTGATGTTGTCTAACGAGAAGTTAGAACATGGGTGTGGGCTAACTAAATCAATGGAAAGTCTTGATGGTATTGGACATACCAGTAGAAGTGAACAACCTATTCTAAACGATACGGAGAAAAAGGTTCCTGGTTGGAATTATAGTAGTAATTCTAGTTTCACTAATGTTGATTATTTATTTGATATCAGGGATATTTGGAGTTTGATCTCTGACGACACTTTTTTAGTTAGGGATAGTAATGGTGATAGTTACTCTGTATATTTTGATATTGAAAATCGGATTTTTGAAGTTAACAATGAGAATTCTTTTCTGAGTGAACTAGAAAAAAAATTTTCTAGTTATTTGAATAGGGGGTCCAAGAAAAAGAATCACTACTATTATCATTATACGTATGATACTCAATCAAGTTGGAATAATCACATTAATAGTTGTATTGATAGTTATCTTCGTTTTGAAGTCAGTATTGATAGTTCTATTTCAAGTAATACCAACAATTACAGTGACAGTTACATTTATAATTTCGTTTGTACTAAAAATATAAACGGTAGTGAGAGTGGTCGTTCTAGTACTAGTATAAGAACTATAAGAACTAGGAAAAATTTTAATGATTTCAATATAAATAAAAAATACAGACATTTATGGGTTCAATGCGAAAATTGTTATGGATTAAATTATAAAAAACTTTTTAAGTCAAAAATGAATATTTGTGAACTGTGTGGATATCATTTGAAAATGAGTAGTTCAGATAGAATTGAACTTTCGATTGATCCCGGAACTTGGGATCCTATGCATGAAGATATGGTATCTAGGGACCCCATTGAATTTCATTCTGAAGAGGAACCTTATAGAAATCGTATCAATTCTTATCAAAGAAAGACAGGTTTAACTGAAGCTGTTCAAACAGGCATAGGTCAACTAAATGGCATTCCCGTAGCAATTGGCGTTATGGATTTTCAGTTTATGGGGGGTAGTATGGGATCCGTAGTAGGTGAGAAAATTACTCGTTTGATCGAGTATGCTACTAATAGATCTCTACCTGTCATTATTGTGTGTGCTTCTGGAGGAGCACGCATGCAAGAAGGAAGTTTGAGCTTGATGCAAATGGCTAAAATATCTTCTGCTTCATATAATTATCAATCAGATAAAAAGTTATTTTATGTATCAATTCTTACATCTCCTACAACCGGTGGAGTAACAGCCAGTTTTGGTATGTTGGGAGATATCATTATTGCTGAACCTAACGCCTACGTTGCATTTGCGGGTAAAAGAGTAATTGAACAAACATTGAATAAGATAGTACCAGAGGGTTCACAAGCGTCTGAGTATTTATTCGATAAAGGGTTATTTGATCCAATAGTACCGCGTAATCTTTTAAAAGGTGTTCTGGGTGAGTTATTTCAACTCCACGGTTTCCTTCCCTTCCCTTAAATCCGAATTCAAAAAATTAAAGTATAGCACTAGATTCAGTTATTTTATTTGTAGCGAACAAGTATTTAATTTATCGTAATCAAAAAAATAAGAAGAATGGTGGTTTCTTTGATAACATAAGTTCTCCTTGTATTGTAGTAAGAGACAGAGGTTTCGGATAATTTTTTTTATTTTAGGTTTTATAATTTTAAAATTTTTATAATTTTTATATAAATATAATATGTATAATAATATGTATAATTAATATATAAATATAATATGTATAATAATATGTATAATAGTATAATGTATAATTAATGTATAATAATTTTTTAGAATAGAATATAGAATAGATAGTTTCTATCTAATCAACTAGAATTTGATTCTAGTTAATATTACTTATTACTTATAAATTAGTTAAGTTATTAATAAGTAATTATTAAAATAAGTAATTATTATAATATAGTAATAATATAGTAAAAATAATAATAGTAATAATAGTAAAAATAATAAATATTTTAGTAAAAATAGTATAGTAAAAATAATATAGTAAAATATTATAAAAAATATTATAATTATAATATTATTATAATTATAATATTATATTATAATATAGTATTATAATAATATTATAATAATATAGTATTATTAGTATTATAAATTGTAAATTAGTATTATAAATATTATTATAATATAGTAATTTATACTATAGTAATATAATAATTATAATCATATTAATATAATATAGTAATATAGTAATAACTTGATATTACTTATAATAGATATCTCATAAGAAGATATCTTTTTAATAGATCTTTTTAATAGATATTTATTAGATAGAAGTATTAAATCGAGGCACCTATTCTATGACAGATTTCAACTTACCTTCTATTTTTGTGCCCTTAGTGGGCCTAGTATTTCCGGCAATTGCAATGGTTTCTTTATTTCTTCATGTCCAAAAAAATAAGATTGTCTAGACCCAAGGTTTATCAATTGATTTCAACACTAGATGATAATACAGATATTTATTTCGTGTAATATGGTATGTGGCTCTTTCCGAACACACAAGTGAAAGAACTGTTATGCGGATACATGATATCCGCATAAATGTATGTATATGTGAATATAGCTGGTTCGAAATGGATTAGCGAATATTTAAAATAGAAAGTCAATGTATCTAACCAATTACTCCTAATGTTTCAAATCAGAATAGTGCTAATTGATGAAAGTGACTTCGGAGTCAAGAAAGGTAAAGTCAAATTCATTTGGGTTATTCGCTCAATTCCAATCGAATATAATTGGATCTAGTATAGTATGAATTGGCGATCAGAACATATATGGATAGAACCTATAACGGGGTCTCGAAAAACAAGTAATTTTTGCTGGGCCTGTATCCTTTTTTTAGGTTCACTAGGATTTTTAGTGGTTGGAACTTCCAGTTATCTTGGTAGGAATTTGATATCCGTATTTCCATCTCAACAAATCATTTTTTTTCCGCAAGGGATTGTGATGTCTTTCTATGGGATTGCGGGTCTATTCATTAGCTCCTATTTGTGGTGCACAATTTCGTGGAATGTAGGTAGCGGTTATGACCGATTCGATAGAAAAGAAGGAATAGTGTGTATTTTTCGTTGGGGATTTCCTGGAATAAATCGTCGCATCTTCCTTCGCTTTCTTATGAGAGATATCCAATCAATCAGAATGGAGGTTAAAGAGGGTCTTTATCCTCGTCGTGTTCTTTATATGGAAATCAGAGGCCAAGGAGCCATTCCCTTGACTCGTACTGATGAGAATTTTACTCCACGAGAAATTGAACAAAAAGCTGCCGAATTGGCCTATTTCTTGCGTGTACCAATTGAAGTATTTTGAAACGAATTGAAGTTTGAAGTGAAGAAGAAATTAAATTCAAGAATAAATATTTTCTCAAGATGGGGGAAGGAACTTGCTAATTCCCCTTTTAATGAAGTTTCTTCATTCTTTTATACTAGAAAAAAGTCTAATCTAACTAACTAAAACTAATCTAAAAATCTAAATCTAATAAGTATAGATATAAATTAATCAAACCTATCCGAACATGTATTTCGTAATCCAGAATTCATCTTTTTAGGCCCAAGATTTTGAATTGATAACCTTTTCTGGTTAGATGGTGAAACATTTTTCGAAAGAATTAATTGATCCAGGGGAGTTTTTTCGTCTCGAAACTTGATTCCTTACTTCAAGTGGGTTTTCGAGTATTGGTCGAAAACAACAAATGAAAATGGTTCCATTTGCCCAATCGAGATATCTGAAATAATATTTATTTCTTTTTTTCTTAATTTTCATCCGAAAAGGACTCTTATTCTATTTCTATAGTCCTTCTAAATCTAAATAAAAAAAAAAGAAAATAATTACTATTACACAAAAATAGGAAAGGAATAGATCCAGAGATCAATATCTTGTTATACAACTCCCGCTTCAGAGAAATATCAGATCAAATAGAGTCGACGAATGAAGCAGGTTCATTAACAATTCAATTCACAGATAAAAATGAAAAAAAAAAAAGCATTAGCCTCCCTCCCATATCTCGCATCTATAGTCTTTTTGCCCTGGTGGGTCTCTTTCTCGTTTAATAAATGCCTGGAACCTTGGGTTACTAATTGGTGGAATACCAAGCAATCCGAAACTTTTTTGAATCATATTCAAGAGAAAAACGTTCTAGAAAGATTCATAGAATTAGAAGAACTATTCCTATTGGACGAAATGATAAAGGAGTCCCTGGAAAGACATATACAAAAACTTCATCTAGGAATACACAAGGAAACAATACAATTGGTCAAAGCACACAATGAATATGATCTCCATATCATTCTGCATTTCTCGACAAATATAATCTGTTTCGCTATTCTAAGTGGTTATTTTCTTCTGAGTAATGAAGAACTCGTCATTCTTAATTCTTGGGTTCAGGAATTCTTCTATAACTTAAATGACACAATAAAAGCTTTTTCTATTCTTTTAGTTACTGATTTATGGATCGGATTTCACTCGACTCATGGTTGGGAACTAATGATCAGTTCGGTCTACAACGATTTTGGATTGGATCATAACGATAAAATTATATCTGGTCTTGTTTCCACTTTTCCAGTTATTCTAGATACAATTGTGAAATATTGGATCTTCCATTATTTAAATCGTGTATCTCCTTCGCTTGTAGTAATTTATCATTCAATGAATGAATAAAAAACTCATTTGATCTCATTATATCAATCAAATCAGAATCTTTCTTCGTGTATAAAGAAATTAATTAAAATTTGACTTAATTCTTTATACTTCTATCTGTTCAAGGTGTTCGTCAAGGTATTCGTCTTATATTCCAATACAATTATTCCAGTACAATGACAGACTCGTATATAGGGAACTATACTAGCTACCTA